AATAAATAGTCTTCATCATAGAAATGGAAATTCAAATATTCCTAAATAGTAGGTTTGATACGGGTAAGGTTTGCTCGTATTTGAAAAAACATACGAAATCAAAGTATTTTGGCCCTCGCTCATAAACCAATTTGGAAGTAGATTGATTCTGATCACTCATCGATTCGTCTGGTATCTAAGTATAGGATTCATTTAGAAGTTAGTTTACTAGACCGAAAATTTATGACGTTCAAAAATGTATAAATCCAATGTCACATTCAGTAAAGATTTATGATACATGTATAGGATGTACTCAATGTGTCCGCGCTTGCCCCACCGATGTATTAGAAATGATACCCTGGGACGGATGTAAAGCTAAACAAATTGCTTCAGCTCCAAGGACCGAGGACTGTGTTGGTTGTAAGAGATGTGAATCTGCCTGTCCAACGGATTTCTTGAGCGTTCGAGTTTATTTATGGCATGAAACAACTCGTAGTATGGGTCTAGCTTATTAATAGGTTCGATAAAACTCTACTTGAATCCATTTTCTTTTTTTTTTTTTTTTACCGACAAAGCCCGTGCTCAAAATATTTTCATTTTATTTTGAGCACGGATTTTTCTGGCCCAAGTGTATCTTGTCTTTACCACGAATCATTTTCCTTTCTTAACAATAATTGTTGTTTTACCAATATTTGCAGGTTCTTTAATTTTATTTCTTCCGCATCGAGGAAATAGAGTAATACGATTGTATACTATATGTATATGTATATTAGAACTTCTTCTAACGACTTATGCATTCTGTTATCATTTCCAATCAGATGATCCATTAATCCAACTAGTGGAAGATTATAAATGGATCAATTTTTTTGATTTCCATTGGAGATTAGGGTTAGATGGACTTTCTATAGGACCCGTTTTATTAACGGGATTCATTACTACTTTAGCTACTTTAGCGGCTTGGCCAGTTACTCGAGATTCTCGATTATTTCATTTCCTGATGTTAGCAATGTACAGTGGGCAAATAGGGTTATTTTCTTCTCGGGACCTTTTACTTTTTTTCCTCATGTGGGAGTTAGAATTAATTCCCGTTTATCTACTTGTATCCATGTGGGGAGGAAAAAAACGTCTGTACTCAGCTACAAAATTTATTTTGTACACAGCAGGGGGCTCCGTTTTTCTTTTAATGGGAGTTCTGGGTATCGGTTTATATGGTTCTGCTGAACCAACATTAAATTTTGAAATTTTAGCCAATCAGTGCTATCCTATGGCCTTGGAAATAATATTATATATTGGATTTTTTATTGCTTTTGCTGTCAAATTGCCAATCATACCCCTACATACATGGTTACCAGATACCCATGGAGAAGCGCATTATAGTACTTGTATGCTTCTAGCCGGAATCTTATTAAAAATGGGAGCGTATGGATTAGTTCGGATCAATATGGAATTATTCCCACACGCTCATTCTATATTTTCTCCTTGGTTGATGATGGTAGGCGCAATGCAAATAATCTATGCAGCTTCAACATCTTTCGGTCAACGGAATTTAAAAAAAAGAATAGCCTATTCCTCTGTATCTCATATGGGTTTCATAATTATAGGAATTGGTTCTATCACCGATATGGGGCTCAACGGAGCCCTTTTACAAATTATCTCTCATGGATTTATTGGTGCTGCACTTTTTTTCTTAGCGGGAACGACTTATGATCGAATACGTCTTGTTTATCTTGACGAAATGGGTGGAATAGCTATTCCAATGCCAAAAATATTCACGATGTTCAGTAGCTTTTCAATGGCCTCCCTTGCATTACCGGGTATGAGTGGTTTTGTTGCCGAATTACTAATCTTTTTTGGACTAATTGCTAGTCCAAAATATCTTTTACTGACAAAACTCCTAATTATTTTTGTAATGGCAATTGGAATGATATTAACTCCTATTTATTTATTATCTATGTTACGGCAGATGTTCTATGGATATAAGATATTTCATACCCCAAACTCTTATTTTTTGGATTCTGGACCACGAGAGTTATTTCTCTCGATATCCATTTTTTTACCCGTACTAGGTATTGGTATATATCCTGATTTCGTTCTTTCACTATCAGTTGAAAAAGTTGAAGTTATTCTATCTAATTCTTTTTATAGATAGTTTTCATGAATAAAAAAATCTTATCATTTTGAAAATGTTCGTTGTATAATGACAAAAAGAAGGCTTTTCTTCTTATCTTACGTTCGAAATTGGAACTGGCGAGAACCCGGTGAATCAAATATTCTAGTGATTCACCGGATTCTCACGAGTTAACACAAAGTTTTTTATCTGATATGTGTTGTACGCTTTTCTATTCCTATTGGTAAGAACCCCTCTTCTTGCTTGGATTCAATTAGATGTTAATGGAAATGAACCATAACTATGTAGTCCTATTCCTAAAAGATTGACCCCAAAATAACATATCCAAATTATAAGAAATCCAATAGACGCCACAATTGCTGAATTTATACCCTTCCATTTTCTATTTGTTCGAGTATGTAAATAAATCGCGAATACCATCCAAGTAATAAAAGCCCAAGTTTCTTTTGGGTCCCAACTCCAATAGGATCCCCATGCTTCGTTAGCCCAGACTGCTCCAGAAAGAATTCCTACGGTTAAAAAGACAAATCCTAGACTAATAACCCGATAACTCCAATAATCCAATTGTTGAATCAATTGCGACCTGTAATAATTCTTTGGAGAAAAAAAAGAAGTGTTTTGTAAAACATTACTTCGTTCATTCATGTATTCAATTTCACCAAAGAAAAATGACTCATTAAAATTTATTAAATGATTACGCATACAAAAAAACTTTCTGTTTTTTCTAACTGTAATGACTAGAAGTGATACTGATAATAATGATCCACCTAAAAGGGCTGCATAGCCTAATATCATCATACTTACGTGCATTATTAACCACTCAGATTGAAGAGCGGGTACTAATATTGTAGATTCGTGTATTTCAGTGAAAAGACCTGACGTAGCAAAGCCCTGGGTAAAAATAGCACTTGGCCCAATTATTGTGCTTAGAATATTTTGATTTTTTTTGAAATATGGAATTATATGAATAAGAGAAAAACTCCATGAAAGGAATATTAATGATTCGTATAAATCACTTAGTGGAAAATGTCCTGAATAAATCCAACGAGTAACTAATAATCCTGTTATACAGAAAAAAGTAATTATCATGCCCTTTTCGGATGAATGATATAGTTTTACGATTTCATCAACTAAAAAGGTTATCAAATAAATTGTAATTATAATTGAAACGATCGAAAAAGAAATATGAGTTAATATATGCTCTAAGGTTGAAAATATCATAAAATTAAAATGAAAAAAAGGACTTCCTTAATTATAAACTCGAAATCGCGAATTGAATTCATTATTCATTATAGGATCTATTTACTTTTTTTAGGAGATGACATGCCGCTACTCGGACTCGAACCGAGATGCTCTAGCACTGCTTCCTAAGAGCAGCGTGTCTACCGATTTCACCATAGCGGCTTGTCTTGAACTCATAATAACCTATGAATAAACAATCGTCTAGATTTAAGATGCAATATTTTTTAGGAACGATTCAAATTGCTGAATAAAAATTCGTTCAAATAGGTATTTGAAGGTTCATTATTTTAGTTTAAGGCTTCATTTTTCTTGTGTATTTTATACTCACAACTCTAACTCTTGATAGTCCTACTTTAACTTAAGGGGCAGAACTCCCCACAAAAACATTTTTTTAATGAACTCTTTTTTTTCTTTCCAAAATCGAAACCAAAAAAATGAATTTGACTACGTAACAAAAAAAAAAAAAAAGAACGCATTTTGGCTCATTCAAAATTGACACTGAAATATATTTTCACTAAGTGGTTTTGAGTGGATTTATGATCAGATCTATATGAGTCTGTATAGGAATTCATAGAAAATTGAAAAGTAAAAGTAAGAAAGTTGCACAAAAAGGTTTCGAATTTTAATCAATTAGTTTCAGTGATTTTAGTAACGAAAGATTTTCGTTACGCCTTTCTAAGTGTATCTATAGAAAAAACCTTACAGTATTGTAACAAATGGGTTGATGGGGACTCCCCGCCTTGCAAATGAGAAAATATACTAAAAAGTAGACTTCGTATCCTGTATTTTTTTGTCAACAAAAAAAGTCTTCTTTTTTTTTTTTGAATTCTATAAGGTAAATAAAAGATTATTCTTATTCTACATATTCTAAGAGGGGAACAAATTCCATTCCCTCTTGAATTTTTCAATAGGAAATGGAAATAGGGAATTTGATTTTCGAAACGAATTGAGTCAATTTTTGAGCCAGACCAGTTTAGATTATTCTAACGTGTTATGTTTTATTTCTTATTTTATTTGTTTGTCCTACAAAGAAACTTTTTGAATTCCCGGTAGAAAGAGATTTCCCTAAGGAAAACGCTTTTAACGCTGCCCAGTACCCCTTCCTCTTCCAAAAATTTTTACGAATACGCTTTTTTGATGCAGAAGTACGTTTTTTTGGAACTGCCATTTAAATAAAAATTAAGAGATTTCTCAGTGCTATAGCTGGATGTGAAAGACATCTATTGTTCAAAAAAAAAAACGCCGCTTTCCTAATTCATTATCTATTTCTTTTCTAGAAAATATTACTAAAAAAAAAAAGAATAGATAAGATGAGTGAAGATATCGGAAAATCATAGAAAATATTACTAAAAATAGGAAAAAGAAGGATATTCTTTTTTTTTTAGTAACTTTTCGAACTTGGGAAAAAGGTCACTAATTTGACTTGAATTTTCAAATTCGAAGTAGACTATCAGAAGTAGACTAGCAATTAATTTATTTCTTTCATATGATTTGACCAATTGTAACTTCTTGATTTGAATAATTGAAGTATTTAACAGAAACTCAATAACTAAAAAAAAATCATAAAAAATTGGATTTTAGTTAGGGCATATCTTCATTTTTTTTTACTCCTTTCAAAAGAGGTAAGATCAGGTGAATCCGAAAAAATAAC